TCGGCCAGCTTCAATGTAGGAAATGCTAAAAGCTACTCCCTGCGGAATCCCGACTTGGAAGACCACCTTTCGAGAACTGGGGGAATTTCTTGAGTTAGGAAGGAAAGCAAGTGACATCTGAAAGTCTGATTCGGATTCTGCTCTCGCTGTTCTCAAAGTAGCGAAGTGACCAGAGGGAGAAGCTCTGATTCCTCTTGTTGAATCGACTCTTCACAACGTATCGTATTACTAAAAAGCACTCAAATACGTTGTATGTAAGGGCGAGAGGGTATCAAAGAGACAACCACTGTTTACTAGCAAGCATTGAAAGCAGATGCCAGAATGACTCTTTGAACTGAACGACGTAATAAAGGAACTAGCTGCCATCAAGACTGAACGAGATGAGGATCAAAGAAAATCGAACTCACTGTGATAAGCAAAGTGGTTCATTTTACCATCAAAGCAGAAAGAATGGTCCGAGGGTCGGGGGAAGCCATAACCTTCATAGGCCAATCTGCCCCCAGCGGAAGATTGAGATTCTCAAGAAGAATGAGAAGAACGATTAGCTTCAATCAGTCTGTCTGCCAAGGGCCCTTGGTTCACCAAGTAGGAGGTGCCGCGGGTCCTGCCCCCAGTAGCTCTTTCTGTTGAATAAAGAAAGATTTCATATGTCAAGAAAGTAGTTTTGCTCTCCCCCAAGTGAATCTTACGAAGCAGGATCCGGGAATGGAGAAGAAGGGGAAGGAACTCGACTCGACTGATATAAGAATCTTTCGTCCTTTAGAATGACGCGGATTTGAAAGAATGAGCTCATCAAGACAGAGCAATCAATGGCCGAGCTTTAAGCCCTTGCTGCTATAGAGCTCGCTTTCCGGGAAAGAAGGAAGTCAGACTGAGTCATCTTTCTTCGAGATCTTGATGTGGGAGAGGAATAGCCTTAGGTTTGGTCCTTATTAAGTTAAGGAGCTCATTTCCTGGATGGAAGAATAAAGGAATCGGGCAAGACATAGAAGTCTATTGAAATCACTTAAGAAAGACTATCTTTTTCGCCTGCTTTTGAGCCCACCGGAAGGAACACCCCACTGTAAGCGCCTTTTTCAGTCCTTGAAGCTCTTTTATCCGTGCTTTGCCGATCTCTAGAAAAAACTGTTCCTTCCTTCGGTTCAGGTCTTTCCGAACCAAGGACTTCATTCATTGAAGCCCTTACAAATTGGATTGATGAGAGCGGTAGCCTTTTCCCAGTTGGTCTAGCCAAGTCCAAGTTCCTTGACTTTAGCCGGGTTCGCCCTCTTGTACTCCTTCTTTCGCTTTCTGATTAAGACCCTGATGAAAATCCTCTCAAATCCTCCAGTGCCTCTATGATCTTTCATTTCAGATGCTAATTCTAGAGCCTTATTATGTTATCAAAGTCTCCAACGGCTGCTGCTGAGTCATCCCGAAAATCGGACCGCAGGAGGGGATGGTTAAAGGAAAAAATCCTCTCTCATAGAAAGTGCCCCGTAGGGCCTTCAAGGAGATCTTACCTAGGGCGGAGACTTCAGAAAGAAAGGAACTAATCCGTCTCTCCTTGAATGGTGGCCCTTGCGGGGATTCAAGAGATATCGCCGCAGGGTAGGAGTTAAGGGAGGAGTAGTCATCCAAAAAAAATGGAAAATCGGTTGTTTTCGGGGAATCAGGATCATTGATCGGCGAAGAGGTAGCGGGAAATTAGTACCATCGGGGAATTAGTAGTGATTTAACCCATTACTCCTGACACTTTAGGTGCGGGATGCCACATGAGGTAAGGTACATCTAATGAAAGTCTTTTCGCAGGGAAAGGAAATGCCCGCTTTTTCTTTCCTACAGTAGAGGAAAGGTACTGAACTCAACTAAAAGGAGGAAGGGACCTAAGGACTAGGTACGGAAGGGTAGGCCTCTGAAGAGGTAGTGAAAACCCTTTCTTTCAGCGAGGCAAGAGAGGATCTTTCTTTTAGGACCACATACCCTACTTGATTGAGACCCCGAGGGAAGTAAGGAAGCGAAAGCTGGATCGACTCTAAAGTAGAGTAGCTGTACTTGCCTTTTTCTTAGAGTGGATTGAGGAAGAAGTGGAACTCCGATGAGAACGTAGTCTTGCTGCATCCCCTGAAGGAGAAGGGGCTAACCTATCCTTAAAAAAAGCTGGATCATCTGGAGTTAGATCAGCTGGAGTAGCTACTTACCTTACTGGTGTCCGAAGAAGTCTGTTGGTACAGATGTCATATGAGATGTGAAAGCGATTTCCGACTTAAAGACTACTAGTTGACTAAGAAGTAGAGCCGACTGTAACATCCGACCAGAGAGGTCAGTCAGTGCTGGGGAAGCAAAGAATGGAATGTCTGTTCAGCTTGATTCTTCTTTTTCAAGAGCAAGCCATAAGGACTCTGTAGATCGCGAGAATGCATGTTCTGATGCTTGCACGGGTGATAATCTGCTTCCTTCAAAGTGAGTTTCACAGAAGGTAGGTTAGCGAGATCCCTTATCTGAGGAAATCAAAGAAGCTCGACCATGAAAAGGAGTGGAAACCCTAGCAAGAAGGATGACTCTCGAAGGCTTGGCCCGTATTCCATTAGTGGGACTACGGCTGGCTCTTTCTCCTCAATCGGGGGGAATGCCATTCTGAACATCTTTCGCAACCTTTCTTTCACAGGTGGCAGAATTCTAGACCATAGAACCTTGCCAACTAAAGCGGCCTACTCTATCGCAGTAAGGGCTTAAGCGATCGAAGTGACCTAACCTGGCTCCATCTAGAAGGGGCCTCGGTCATCTATGTCGTCTTTGGAACTCCTAAAAGAGTTGACGGGCCTAGCTCAACGAAAGCCTTCTTCCCAGTTTTGACTAAAAGAAAGTAGTTGAAAACCGAGACCAAAGGAGTGTACTTTACTTAAGGAAGTGTACTTAACGAGGGGCTGTTGAGTAAGGGAGGGGTCGGTATACTAATAGAAGTCTTTTTTCTTTCACGGCAGGGATAGCACAAATGAGTAATGGAAGACCCATGTCCCCACCCTAGCTAGAAGAAAGAAAGGGGGCGTAGAAGCCCTAAAAAGCCTAAGCCTAATTCGGATCAGCCTATGAAAAGTAGTTCCCCGTGGAAAGCGAGAGAGCTGTTGATGGAAGAGGAATCACCGGGTTGTTCGGTTCAATGGTTGGGAAGCTAAGCTCCTTAGAAAGGATTGACCGAGAAGGCGCCCCCTTTTGTTTGCTTTTCCTGTTTGCTACCTAATAAGCAATTGACTCTTTGTTTGCGATTCTTTCAAGGAAGGATCCATACGATCATATTTTCTCTCTAACGGAAAAGGTCTTTCATGCATGGACTAGATCCCAGCAGACAGCGATCTTCTTACTGAGAAACCAACGTTTAACGAATCAGATGTAACCCACATGAGGACCAGAAGACGCATTATAACACTCTACAGAGCCCGAAAGACTGATTCCGGAGTTCGGGATCAGATTCGGAATCGGATAATAGGAACAAGAGGAACGAAGTAGCTCTCCTAAAAGGAGAGGAACGACTCTTCGATAAAGAAAGAGCTTTCTAAAGAGAGTTGCTTACTACGAAAAGGAAGATGCCCCACTAGTCTGATTTTATTGATCACTAGCCCTGACTCTCAGTCACTGATTCAAGAACGAATACCGAGACAGCCGTTCCCTTGCCGGTCTACTGCCTGATGGCTTGACATCGCTAAAGAATCCGTAATTGACAGCAAGAGCTCAAAATAAAGAAAAGGAAAGTACCAATTAGATTGGCAATGTGCGCTCCATATTCATGAAGTTCATTTCTGTTTTTCCCATTTCTTATTTATATAGTATGAGTATGTCCCGTAAATGAAAATGAAATTCATAAACTAGAATCTTAGCTACGAAAGCAGATGCATTGAGTAATCCCATCTGAACAAAAAGGAGAGTTCCCGAACTTAACACAGCCTATTGTATAGATGCGCAACCTATATAAATAAGGGTTCTTTTCTCGTTAGGCTTTCCTGTTCGAGTAGGCATAGGAACAGTTAAGCCAGCATAGAGCAAAGCTCAATCATTTGCTATAGTTCAAAGCCCTCGTCATAGAAGGTCCGGAGACATTAGAAGGTGGTTTACTTACTTGCTGCTTTTAAGAGCAAGGCGGTTTAGCTGCTGTTCCAAAGCTTTCATGCCGGAGAACGAGATGCGAACAACGAGCAAAGAAGCAGATCAGGTTTTTGACTTACTTTTGTACTAGCGTGAGCGTACTTGTGTGTTAAAGGGATACTTTCTTTGGGCTGCTAAGTAGAAGTAGAAGCTATAGGCGAAGGCTTTCGCGCCTTTTTCAGTCAGGTGGAAGCTAGCTACTTCTTTCTTATAAAAGGTGCTTGCCCGCGGCTATTCGTAGATCTGGAGTTCTGCGCTATAGCCGATTGTGCTACTTTCAATCCTGAGTAGCGGGTATTAAGTGAAAGGGCGCCTATATCATAGCTGTGACTGTACTTTCTGGATACCTTTCCATGCTTTGCCAGCTACGCACCTTGCTCTTCTCTTATAAGCAAGTAGCTTTGATTTGGGAATAAGCTGAAAGTGGAGTAGTATGTATGAGTTTAAGTGAAAGGCGCTAGTCAGTAATCATAAGTAGAGCGGAACTGAGCAAAAGACATATGACTTTAGAAAGTAAGATCGGAGATCTGTTGTCGGGAAAAGGAGCTCCAATGGTACTTTAGAATAAGAAGAAAAGGGACTAATAGGATAAATTGAAGAAGAGGTCCTTTTAGCCAAATCCAGGTTTTGAGTTGACTTCTAGTTCTGGACCGATGGGAACTCCTACTCATAAACGAGTAGCTTCTTAGCTTCCAGTTATTCTTCCTTCTCTTATGGAACTTGAAGCCAAGTAAAGATAGCTTGCTGTTGAGTTATAGTCTTTAAGATATGGGACTGAGGCGGGAAACCTCAGTGAAACAAACTAGTAATCTAATCAGTCATCTAATCTTAGGCTTCGCTACCTGACTTATCAGCCAGCAAGTCAAATACCTTAATCCCCTGAAGTAAGGATTTTGAAGCTCAGGAGCAAGAGTCACTGTAGTTGCTACGGCCAGGGGAGCTAGCCCCATAACTGCGGGCAGTTCGAGTTCTAGTTCTTTACAAGACAGATGGGAACTTTAGCTAAAAAGTGTGTCCTGAGGGGAATCCTACTTAGACTCTTTCGACTAGATTGGCAGGACGGGTGCCAAGTGATTAGTAGCTAGGCAGCTAAGCCAGTAGTAGTGAAGTTCAGGTCAGGGCATGAAGCTACAGGTTCTATTTGCGGTCGTGAGACAGAAGTCAGAACTAGTAGTAGCAGTAGTGGGTGAATCGGTTTCTTAAGTAAGGTTGAGTTTCTTGATTATAAGGATAAGCACGGTTATTGCTCTTTGTCCCAACATTCAGCCGAGGTAGGCTACTCACTTGCTCGTTATAAGTAGTTCACGAACGGAAATAAGGCCATTTTATGTCTATAAGTGAAGATTGGATGAATGCCCGTTCCTTGGGTATGCTTTCAAAAGGGCTGTTTTCATGCGTGCTGGTGTTCGTGGTCTGTTGGTTTTTATGTTCTCGTGGGGGAAGGGGGGATTGGCGCATCTACAAGTTGCGAGTGTGCTCGGGCAAGTGGGCTAACCAGAACTACTAGTAACGGGATTTGCCTGCAATACGAGTAAGGGGAATGAAACTCTTTTTTGAGAACTTTAGCTACGGACTTAGGTTAGCTAGCTCAGCTTCTCCTATGACTATTTGGATGAAGGAACTAGGGTAATACGAAGACAAAGAAGGCCTAATAATGAATGGTGAGTCGAATCAGGCGCGGCAGCCGTTCCAAGGCTTTTATGCCACCTAAAGGCCTTATTGAAGATAGGAGAAGGAGTTTCAAGCAAGAGACTCCGGGTTTTGCCTAAGGCGAGTAGCAGACTCTGGTTTCAGTGCACGTGTGGAAGGCAACTTTTTTTAGCCAGCAAGCATAGGAAAGAAATCCCCCCGGGGAACTGACTATTCATGAGAATCTATTAGTTCTAGCTCGAAGTTTGCCCTTAGTTTTCTCGAAGTTAGCTGCTTGGCATGAGTAGCTTGGGCAGTCTTAGTGAGTAGCTTGGCTTGTTCATGCGGGGCTTTGGAAAGAAAGTAACCATTTCATTCATATACTAATCTTCTAATCCAGCTCGAGAAGTTTTTTTTGAAAGTAGATCGAGAGTTCAAGCAGATGTTCAATTAGGGTGAGGTTGACTATTCTAGTCTACAGGCCACTTAGCTAAACGAAATCCTGAGTATCGACTGTCGTGAACTCCGGCGAAACGCCCCGTACGACCCGCGGGAGGTGAAGGTCGGCTAGCATTGAATACGAAGAAGCTCTTCTTTCATTCCTCTTGTTCAAATGCTTTCCCTTGGCTTCGGTGCCAGCTAGGACTGGTAGCATGGTCTTCTCTGAGGGTTTCTCTTGGATTCGGAATGGGAGCTGTTAGCACTTGACTGTCTGACTTTTTCGGCATCAGAGGTCTTGTCTCTTGACTGTCCCGGTCCTGTCTCTTTGCTGTTTTTTCGGAATTGGTGCTTTGGGCGTGGCACTAGTCTGACTGTGCTTTCCTAGCAAAAGGCTCTTCTGGATCTGATTTTGCCAGGAATAAGGGCATCCAACAGACAGAGTGATGCTTCTGTCATATCTTTATTATGATAGTCTATTGTTTCATTTTTTAGGAATCCGTATGTATAAATAGACTGTTTTGCTTAGTGTTCGTATAAACCTCTCAAAATAGGTTTTTTTCTTGCAATTGAATCAAAAGGAACTGTTCTGACCTCAAAGGGAGTGCAGCCAGCCTATCCATCATAACATAATATAGGAAAGTACGCCCTCTCCCTTGTCAACTCCGAACGAATGCTTAGTTAGCCGTGAATGAGAACTCTTGTTGCTTGTTGGCAGGTAGCTCCATGTAAGGTTAGCTCGAAAGCGAGTTCTTACTCTTTGACCTTAGGGGAAGACAGCTGTGATTACCTGGGGTGAGGTTGACCTTCTTTCGTACGGCTATGAGTCTGATTAGAGTCAGTAGCTGGGAATCTCTTCTTCCGCCTATTAGTGGTGTGACTTTGACTTTCTTCTTACAAAGACTGCTTTCCTTGGCTAGAAGGTAGTGAGTGCATTGATGCAGAGAAGTTGGAAGATAGTCAGTGTGCCACGAGTGACTCCTTTTTTTGTTGATTGATTTGACTCTGTCTCCTCCCAGGAAGGATAAGATGTGAACACAGGCAATCACTCTTCCTTCACTGAGAAAGGGAGCGAAGTCACCTCCGGATTCCATGAAATTCTTTGGGAGCTCATATCCGGAGAAAGGCTGACTCAGCCGAATCTGTGGACATTCCATTAGCATGACTTTCACCGCCACCGATCTTACTGTTTAAGAACAGAAAGAACTCCGAGTGAACAAATCCCTATTAGCTCTGAATCGGTAGGCTAAGTCAGTACTTCCATTGGCCTGGCCGGCCAGACTTTCCTTTCTTATCTGACTCTTGAAGAAAGACAGAAGGGAGAGTGAAGCAAGAAGGGGGAAGTAAAGTCAGGCAGATAATGGATTTTGCAAGAATCGGCATAACCACTGTTGGAGGAAGGTTAGATGGGATCGATCCCACACCCGGAGCGAAAGGTCAATGCTTTTTTAGTTCCATAAATGGATCCCTTTCATAAGCTGTGAACTTCACGTGGTCAGCATTAGATTCATTAGAGTAGGGAGGGGAGCTGCTCTATCTTAGCGACTCGGAACTTTGTTCACGACATGGTTAGCCGTGCTTCGATTGACCTTGCTTGGCTTCGCTTTCCGGAAGCAAGCAACCTTAGCAGTATTCAGAGTGGCGCATGTAGCCTGCTTTCGATTTGGTCGCATTGAGGGTCACTGCTTTTTTTTTTTTTCCTGCGAAAGAATCTTTTTCTTTGCCTATCCTGGGGAGCCTGGAAATGAAGATGAATAAAGAAAGAAATGACTTGGAATTCCACCGATATCAAAAATGGAACACTGGTCTTGGTTAACAAGCTTCAACCATGTCTGATACCAACTGCAACAAAGACCCCATACTATACTATTAGTATATATAAAGGATAATAACAAGCAAAAGTCAAAGCCCCTAATGGCAACTGGAGAGGCATCTTACAAGGTGCCACCGGCTGACTTTCTATTTCTTCTCTTGGCTCAAGAAAGACGATTATATAAAAAGACCCTTTTAGGTAGGGTCTTCTATAATTTGCCTTTTTAAGTATCTGATCTTCCCTTCAATAGTGAGCGCGGACGGAACCAAAAGTGAAGTTCATTTTGGCTGCCTAGCTCCCTGAAAACAAAGTTCGAATTGCTTTTGTTACCGCTAATAGTAAGTTTGGGTGGAATTTGCCGAGACATTCCCTGTCTTGATTTTTGATTTCTATAAAGGAAGGAAGGAAGAAGAGAAGGCGTAATCGCAGTCAAGAAGCTCTTGACTCAAGCCGCCAGTTGCTATTGAATCATCTCCTGGCGCTCTATCCGTCACAGCCAAAGTTTCCATCTACATCGGATTATACATGAAAAGAATGTCTTTGACTTCAAGCCACTCAAGTTCTCTTTTTATATTCTGCGACAAATGACACGAGAATGAAGGATCCGCGAAATATGTTTTGTTTAGTGGATTGCTTCCTATTGTCTAGGGTTTCCCGGTGACTGACTATTCTATCCTATCTCCAGAAATTCTCTCTTACTGATTCTTCTCTCTTATCTTTTGATGTCGATGTTCGAACGATGTGTGTGAAGCATATGCTATTGTATCAAAGGGGGAATTCATTTGAAGATGACTCTTATAGTTCGGGGTAAACCCTCAGTGCGAATTTCTGGTGCCACCGACTCTTCCCTTTAAGGGAAAGACTGCTCTCTAGCCGCCCTTCTGGTCTGGGAAAAAGCCTTCAAGACCAGTGAGAGTGCCCCTCCCATTTCCTATAATGGATTAAGAGTACCCAGATTGAATTCTCAATTTTCGCGAGAAACGAAAATTTTCCCGAGTAATTGATTAGTGAAATTTGAGTTGAAGTTGAGGCAAAAAACACGGGTTTTTCAAAAACTAAAGTATATCCCAAGCTATGGAACATTATAGAATGGATATCCTAGAATAGATTACTGATCCGGAGAAGGCAGAAAACTAAGGAAAAAGCCTTCTGATATATATATCTTTATTCAGCAGCAATCCTATAAACCATATATCTTTCTTTTTCAAGGTCCGTGCCACTGACTCAGATTTTGTTGAATCGATGTGGCTTTTTCTTGATCTTGTAAGCGGACCTACCAACTCTCCCCTTTTGCCTAAGGGGAAGTGTAGGCATCAGAGAGGCCCCGTGCAGTGCTTGTCTTTAGACCTCTCTCCGTATCCGTATTGCATTAATCCCTATCTTTTTATTCTTTCCGTTCTCTTAGGCCCCAAGGAATATTCCACCTTTGGGGAAAAGCACATCAGCCAGCCGTAATCGTATGAGTCCTGGCCTAATCCTTTCATTGAAGTGAAGGCTATCAGTCAAAGTAGGAAAGATTTTTGTATGAAAAGTAGGGAATTACGTCTGGTAGTTGATTCCGTATGCCCATCTAAGCGAGAGTATGGGTTTCCGGCTAGGAAGTCTTGTAATTGATTCTTTCGGTTGTAGCGCGGGTTTCCGTTTGGTGAACCCTTCCCGATCGTCTTATTGGTATTGTTGGTCAGCGGCTTCTTGCCTGGCGCATTGCCTTCCTTTAAGTTGATTGTACTACTCGTTTCTTTTATCTCTTTCCCGTATTCGTTCATTTCTTCCGTAGAGGGAGTGGATGAAGTTGACTTTCTTTTATTCGCTATCCCTACTCTATAATATCAGTATAAGTCAGTTCCTTCAGCGGCTAAGCTTCTCTGCCCGCTTTGCATTACGTATATCAATCGATTGGGTAACCATTCCGTTAGCTCTTCATCCCGTAAGGATTCGAAGTAGTGTCTCAGTGTAACCGACCCCGCAGGTAACCCCGTAGGCTCACTTCTCCCTCCGCATATTCTTTGAAGCGAGGGCCCGGTCTTCCTTCTCCTGCCCGGATTTATGCCTCTTATCGCTTCCTTGATGAAGCAGCCTTTGCCACATTCCCATAGTCCGTCTAGCTCTCTCCTAGTGCAAGCCTTCTATTAGCAGTTCAAGCAGTCGAATCGTGCCTAATTTGCTATTCCTTCTGTTCTTCCATGAGGAAGCGGAGAGGTAGCGTCTAGGTTTTACTAATGCAACTAGTCGGCCTTCTGGTAATCCATTCTCGTGTCAGAACCCCTAGTGGGCCGGTTCGTGTGTGTCTTAGTCGTGGAAGGAGCATTGGCTTAGTCTTGAGACTCTTGAACTCCCCTATTTAGATTACACTTTCGCAAATAAGGAATCCGTTTTCGTTCTTCCCTCAGTTGATGTCTTCGAAGTCGTAGATCGAGTGAATGCGGTTGCAGGTCTAGCGCCATCCCCGAAGCCTTTCATTTAGGTTGACTTTGCTTTCTTCTTAGTCTTCCGTCTAGTAGTGGAAGGCGTGTCTGGGAATCAATCCTCGTATAAGTATAATAGGGAAGCCGGCCTTTCTTATTTCCTTCAGGTGGTGAAATGCCTATCATAATTGCTGTTGCAGGAGCGATGTCAAAGTGAATCTTGTAGTGAGGGTCTTTCGGGTATAGCACCATTACAGTTGCGTTTTTGTCTGCTGCTAAGGTTCAATGCTTTCTCTTTGAACAAGTAGTAAGCGCGGGAGCAGCTCTCTCTTCCTCTCTCCCTTACACCCTGAAACTAGGGCTTTCAGTAAGAAGGGCCCCTCCTACTGGCTTCAATCAGCCCCATACTGATGAAAGGGCTATGCATCGAAATGAGGTATCACATTCTACACACCCATCTATCTATTCTGAACCTAGCTTAAGCTCGTCTATCAAAAGGGGTTCACTCGGCCAAAGCCCAATGTGACATTGTCAATACTTGAGGGAGTGAGATGCCCACCCACGCTAACCAACGATCCAATGCGCTTGAGTGGATGAACAGGATCCCTTGTTGGAAGATAAAAAGCAGAAAATATTCCCAGAGTGCCCTATTACAGACGGGCGATCAAGGGAGGAACTCAACTAGCATTATTGAGTGGGACCAGTCAGCGAAGTCCTTTGTTTGAGAAAAGAATGAGAGCAAGTCGCTGAAGTCACCGCTTGAAGATCAAGGTCTAAGAAATGTCGATGATCCTGAATTGACTGGATGCATTCCCGTGCGGTCTTAGACCCCTTCCCTTGTATCGAGCGAGTGAACTCATTACAGGAGAGATGCATTAAATCAAGGCTTGGCCCAGCCCTTTTATCTCAATCCAATCCCGTCCCGGATTTACGTTCATTAAGGTAGCTAGGTAGTTCCCGAGGAGTTAGATTTGTAGCGGATTGCCGAAGAGAAGAAAAGCTCCAAGGCAAAGAAATGAAGCAAGACAAACTGAAGGACAGACAGAGCCAAGCTCAATTCATTGTTACAGGGCGCCACGCGCTGATAAAAGCACAAGAGGCACAAAGCAGCAAGGATGAGGAAAGGACAAGAACGGGAACATCGAAGCGAAATTATAGATATAGTAATCTGAATTATAGTCAGTAATATGAATTGCTCTCTTTTCTTTCTGTCTTTCTTCTCCTGTTGCTTCTTACTATACTTTATTCCCTAAGAGGCTGTGAGCAATAATAAGAATAGGCTGCCTCCGCTCCAGCTTGCTCTACCACCTATGCAATCACAGCTCAGTCATTGACTGGCGAACTCAAATGGATAGCTGCTGGGAGAATTGCGACTGATGAATCGCGATCAGCCGCTGATTCCCTTGCCGTTAGATCCGTGCCTCAATACTCTGCTACTGGGACTCGGTCGGAAGAATCTACTGCAGCCATCTCTACCCCCCTTTATGAATTCGAACCTAAACCAGCCATGACAAGGCTGAATTTATTAGAACCCGTTGTTGTTTAGAAAGACCGGAAGCTGGGAAAGACCTCATACTGACAGAAGGCATTTTGAAAGATAGCGGACAAGCAGAAGAACAAATACACTGGTTGGTAGCGCTAACGACCTCCGTAGCACAAGGGGGGAATCGGATATGACCTATAGGAAGGCTGCTTGGGGCGCTCCCCCCACGCTTCGATGCTGATGGGTAAACGGATGACATCTTTGAGATGAGAGAGTTGGGATTGATGTCACTATGCTTCACACATGGAATTTTACATCTTTCCTTGGCTAGAATAGCTAATTCGAAGTATGTTTTGGGGGGCTTACAGAAGCTCGTGCAAACAAGATTGATGGGAGATAATTGGGGGTGAGTTCTCCGGAAGGTCTTCTGTCTTTTTCAAATCTTTTTTTCTGATGTTCGAGATCGCCTCCGTGTGGTTCATCCTAAGTAGCTAACCGAATATGCTTTTGTCTCTTGGAATCGTATCATCCATGGCGAGGGTATCTTATAATAAGATCAAGGTTGCTTTGAGGAGTGATCTCTCTCTATAACTAGAAATTGCATAAGATCAGAAAGAGCAAGTCAAGTAGTACGCCTGGTTCACCTGCATGCAGTAAACAAATATCATCATGATCATTTCTTTTTTTGCCCAATTTGACCCGGTCCCATATCTTGGATTGTTTTCGTTCAATACCACTTGGTCTTGGTCTATTATTATATTAGTTAGTCAAGATGTTCTTGTATTTGGTTCTGTGTCAATGTTGATGGTGAGGGTAACCCCCCCTCTCTCTTCTTCTCTTCATGTATGTGGGCTGCCTGCCCCGTCCCGAATAGACGAACGGGAACAAGCTGAATAAAGGCGCGAGAGAGAGAGTTGATACTCAACTAACCTCTTCAACAATTAGGTGAAGACCAGGGGGCCAGAAACCCCAACGGGAACCCTTTCACCGCGCCACACGATTCTTTCGCGAAGCGCTCTCCCAGACGTTTCCACCCCTGCCCCCGCAAGCAAAAAGGTTTCAAGATACCGGGCGACCAAGTTCAAGTGAACAGCCCCGAGCAAATATTATAGAGAGCGTACCTTTTTTTTCTACTTTTTCTCTCAAAACTAAGAATCTAAAAAAAAAAAAAAGATTCTTCTTTTTATTCTATGGACCCCTTGGACCTCCGACCAATGGGGTTATGACACATGCATGTGTGCACATGAACTTCTAAAGAGTGGGTTCCAAACCTGGGTGGCACTATGTCACTCAAGAAATTATAGGGGGCTATTGGGGGATTCTTTTGATTGTAGAATAGACTCTTAGATAGAGGAGACTTTCAGGGGATTTTTTCGAGATAAGGACTTGCAAAAGTCGAGTAGTCGCAGAAGTCAGGTCTCAGACTCGCAGAAGAACAGTGACAAGTATCTCGAGGTTTCGCCGTGGGAATTTCGCGATAGTTTTCGCCGCTTTGAAAAAATCAGTTTCAAAATCTCAAATTCAGCGTGGTTTTTCTCTCAAAACTCGGAAGGTTCCACCAGAAGGAGTTTGGGATTCAATCGTTTGGTCTTTGGAAGTTCCCTTATTGGTTTTAGAACCTGATTGAATAAGACCAGAATTTTTGAATACACGTAGATATGCAGATCCAGTGTTTGAAGTTCTTCTAGTTTTTGTCGATGTCGATTGAGGGATTCCACAGTTCAGACAGAGACGTTGTTGAGTATGTGGCTTGACTGACTCCAAGGTGACTCCAGTCTCGATTGAGCAGTCATTTTTCATAGTCACGGGTCCTGCTTTAGCACCGTTTCACATTTGCAACTGTAGAGGGCAAGGCAAGGCGGTTTGTGACCTTCCAATTTTCCAGTGAGGGGACCGAAAGGTCGTGAGAGATAGCAAAAAGATGCATCCATTTCTAGGCTAATGAAGTTTCTTGTGCTATCTATGAAGTAGTTAGACACGCCCCTTGTGGGATCTTTTGGGTCTTTTCAAAGGATTCCATCAAAGGGCACAAACAAATGAAGGGAAAGCCTGCTGTTTTTCTGAGGTTGGGTTTTGAGATGAGAGTAGGATACACACGTCGAATAAATCCGTTGTCTAGAGAGAGTTTAGTGAGTGATCTCAAAGAGTTTTCTATTTTCATATTGAAAACTTGACTTTGATTCATTATATATATATAAGATATAGTTTTTCGAATCAAATCAAACTAGATGTCTTTATCATTTGCTGCCGCTCAACAACAGCAGGTCTAAGCTCTGCGCATTCCTAGCAATTTTTTCTTTCTTTCAGCTAAAGATTGTTCTCATCTGGTATGAGAGCCCAGGTTGTGCAGATATGGTAGTGATCCAAGATTCTGGATCTATGGTTGCTGATATTATTACATTACTGCATTCACGCATATGATTGTCAAGCATCGCAAAATGGAACCTCTAAATGTAGATGTTTGGAAGATGAGAATGCAGTTGCTTCTCAAAGAAAAGGAGATTTTTTTTTTTGAATTCGAGAAGCCCGCAGATCTGGCGAAAATGGCTTCTTCAATCAAGTGATGTTTGTTGTAGCCAAACAACAAAATAAAGCATATGAACAGCATCTTATAGTTGTAGACAGTAAAAAAAAAGTTCTTCGAAGCTGTGCTAATGGTGGTAAAGGATAAGGTACTAGTTTCAGTGGGAGACATCGAGTCTGCATGAGAAATCTGGGAGACTCCACAGAGAATGTATGAGTAAGTGACAATGGTCAACATTTTCTTTGGCAACGGTTTTTTCCAAAGCAAGATGCCAGAGGGGACGAGCGTGTCTCAGCACTTAGACAAGATGGAGAAGATTCTCAAAGAATTTTGAGTAGTGAGAGTCAAAATGACTGATCGTGATCAGTGACCGGGAAGTCTGCTGAAGTCGTTGGAGTCTTTGACAACCACTCTCTCCCGTGAAACTCCTCCTTTCACTATGATGGATCTGACCATTTTCTTTAGGCAGAAGCTGAAAAGAGATTTGAACAGCAGTCTTAAAAGACTAATGCTGCGCAAAAGAATATGTTTCAAAAGAAGAAGAAGCACAAAGTGAGTGCAGAAGGACCTGAAAAACATAGAGTGTTGGTCCGAAAGGTCACTTGAGTTTTGAGTGCCCATAAAATAAGGGCAAAGGGAAAAAGCCATGATGATCAGGAAAAGGTAGTGTTGGTCACTACTACGGCCCTTTTTGCCAACATTTCAGATAGTTGGTGGATCGGGTCCTCGCATCATATTTGATTCCGAAAGGAAGAATTTGGTGCAGATATGATTGAAGAACTAGGTTCTTCATATATTTATGGGCAATGGCACTTCGACTGTAATCAGAGGCCGAGGGAATGTGTAATTGCTTTTGGAAAACGGAAAGTAAGAAGAGGTATCCAATGTTGATTTTCTTTGTACCTGAAAAGAACCTACTCTCGATGAGAAGAGCCTTGACTTTCTATTAGATTAGTCAAGCGCTAGCGCGCTCTTTCTAGCAGCTTGATTCAAAGCTTGACTAATAGAGGGCTTTTTTTATAGATTCAGGGGTGAGTCAGGGGCTACTTCTTAGCGCTCCAGGAAATTAGATTCCGACCAAGAACAAAAGCCCGAGGTAGAGCGTCGGTCGTCAGGGCAGCCTGCCTTTCTTTTATAAGAGTAGGGGCGAATAGCTTGGCACCTGGAGATATAGGCGTAGCGCAGGGCAGGATGAACGAGATAAGAATTCAAGAGTGAGTATACTTTGTTTGGGTTAGACGAAGTCCAGAGGTGGAGTGAGATACCTCCATGCCGAGAAAGTAATGAAGCGGATGAAAGAGAACAATTTGTTGTCCTTGATGAAATCAAATCAAAGAGAAGAATCATTCCCGGTGAGAATGTTGTCGTCAACGTCTAAAAGAAGGATGAGGCAACGACCATGACGTCGACGAACAAACATGGAAACAAATCCGCACGGCTACAGTGGAACCCTTTCTCAAAAATGAAGCAGTGAGAAAGGAGCTCAATTGAGGAAACCAGGCAGGCCCCTTTCTGAGCTCTTGGTGCCTGCTTTAGCTTGTCGGAGGCCGTCACGTAAATCGCTTTCTTGAGCTTGCATACCAAGTGAGGATCCCTAGGAGAATATAAGCCTGGAGTTGGAGGAGGCTGAATAGAAACTTCTTATTGCGGGTCCCCCCTTCCCTTATGTTGTTGAAAGGCATTCTTCACGTCACGTTGAAAGAAGGGCTTTTGATTGCAGCCAAGGCAAGAATGCCACGAATGGTGGTCATTTGAGCAACCTGGGGCAAATGTTTTCCCTATCTTGAAAGGGGGTGTCGACTCCAGATTCTTGAAGGAATCCTTTAGCTACTAATCTAGCTTTGTATCTCTCTACCGAGCCATCTGCTTTATGCTTGATTCTTGTAAATCCACTTGCAGCCAATGGCTTGTTTCCCCGCAGGCAATGAGACTCAGTCTTCTTCTTTTTTTCCTGGGCATTGATTTCTTCCTGCATAGCATCTCTCCAGCAAGAATGATTGAAGGCTTTAGCAAATGATTCAGGTTCATGAGAAGATTGAACTGACATGAAGTAAGCTCGATGTTTTGGGGAAAACGATTCATAAAATCAGAAAAAAATCCTTCAACGGGATCAGTTTCTTGAGAGGATCGACGAACCTAAGAGAGGGATCCAGAATCTGAGGAAGCGACTGGAAGCAACTGGGCTAGACTGCTGATCGTCTGGAGTAGTCTGACCCTGGGAAACATACTGTAATCGCCGCCGAAAATAAACATGCTGTGCCGGGTTACTGGAATCCTCTGAGGTCAGCTGAACAGGCTGACAATCGGAATAAAATGCTAGGCAAAGCTGCTGGCCTTAAGAGTGAGGCTCATCCGTAACATAAACTGGAGAAGAATGAGGTTCGAGTTGATGAACAGGAGAAGGCCGCAATACATCTCCATCACCATTTTCCCCCGGGGCTGATGAATTAGGTTAAGGAAAAGATGAGGCGACCTCATTCAAGAGAACATTCAAGGATACATCGAGTCTCTTGGATTTCACGTCATAGCATATATACCCGGACTGAGCATATCCAAGAAAGACACAAGTGGTTGCCTTGGGGACAATTTGTCTCTGAATTGCGCAGGAATATGAAAACAAAACACGTGCATCCAAACACTCGCAAATGCCTATAGGATGGTGCTGCCCCAGTCAGAAGTTCGTGAGGTGCCGCTGCAGCTTATTCCCTCTCTCTTCCCCCCCAAAAAAAAGGAGAGAGATTTCCCGTCCCTTCTTGATGCACATCCATATACATAGCCATAAAAAAAAAAAGTGTCAAATCCGGTCCAAATCTGCGGTTCTTGAAGTTCATTTACTGTAGGTTCTCTGACTTTCTATAGTGGCTGGCAAACGCCAACCGAGAGGGGAGAACGAATGGCTCAGGAATCGACTGGTTCCGAGCGGACTCGTGGAGCTGCTACTTGGATTATCGTAGAATAAGAGGAGCCGTCTTAGGAAATTACTGAACTTCAAATCAATATGCCGCCGAGGCGAGGGAGTCACTTTTCTGGTCTTGCGGTGCCCGTGACGAGAATGAAATTACGCCCCAGCTCGACTCGAGACCAAGACTCCTTCAAACTCGCACCAATAGCGGCACTGAGCGGCCGGAGATTTATTGAAAAGGCAGCCCCTTTAGTTAGTGATAGTGATCAAGAGCACACACTGGACCTTACCCACTCATCATCATCTCATCTGGCGCGAAGCAAAAAGAAGGGTCCCCCCACCTTCCTTCCCAGCCCAGCCGCCCCCCCTAGCCGCCTACCTACTCGTGCTCGTAGCTCGATCGGAGGTCAAGAGTTGGTCCGGCGAAAAAAAAAAAAACAGAAGTCGCCCGTATCACATGATACGTGAATTGCTCAGTAGTGCTTCGCCACTACCGTAGCTGGCGGAAATAGCTTAATGGTAGAGCATAGCCTTGCCAAGGCTGAGGTTGAGGGTTCAAGTCCCTCCTTCCGCTCCTGGCTTCGTCGTTGAGTGGTCACGAGTGGAGTAGGCAGCGAGTTGAGTGCATCAGCCCGAGAGGGGCGAGCAGCAAGCAGCACCTTTGATAGGGTTCCAAACCACCCCTACAAGCAAGCTTTGAAGCCCCTACTTTCTTGATGGGATATTGGAAGAAGCCTGCTGAAAAACAGAAGCGCGCAACGCGCGCAACGGCTGAAAAGCCAGCCACTTTTGAGGAGTAGGTTTTGGCTTGCCCCAAAACTAGGAAGGGCGCGTGAGCGCCCCTGCAATCTTTCTAAAGCAACAAGCGAGAAACTTGACTTTGAGAAAGCTGATCTTAGAATCGAATCTTGATCATCTTAGTCAACAAGCAAGGGACTGAGCGCGCTAGGCGCTCACTCCGTTGCTTGTTCTTTCGCCTCAATCCCTTGCTTGTTTTTTTGCATCCGTTTTCTTGCTCTTGCTCGTTAGCCTATCTATAGTCAGGAGCCTTTTCTTGCTCGTTAGCGCCCTCTGAGTTTAGTCATCAAGGAACTCAAGTTTCGCCTTTTGAAAACCTGACGTGACGGGGAAAGATGCGCTCAAGCATGCGAAGAAAGCTCTTCGAGCTAGCTTCCCTTAGATTATAGAAAGTCTTGCAAGAGAAAGGGCCTTCTTTCAATATCCCATCAAGAATCAAGTAGGGGTGATCACTATCAGTCACTAGCTAGCGCGCTAGCGTTTTCCCTGACTAGTCAAGGAGCTGCTAGTTGTAGCGCGCAGTGTACTAGTGAATAGGAAAAGCAGATGGAGATTCAGAATGACGGATGGAGGTTGAGGATAGAACATGTTCGGTGCCTCGCCCCTGTCTCCTTCGCCGGAGACTGCAAATGATGGGAATCCTATCGATAAATCAGAGGCATAGGCATCGCCTCTCGATCCAATCCGTCTGACCTGGCCTACCCAACACACTCTTGATACGAAAGAAACCTCCCGCCATAGAGAAGAGACCCCCCAGTCTGGGTCCCCTCGATCACCCTTCCCTTGAACCTGAACTGGTCGAGAGAGATGAACCCGCACCACATTTGATAACCTTCGAACCGAAACCCCCAACTAGATATGGAATTCCAGAACCTACAAAACTCAGTTGAGAGTTCCGTGACCGGTTCAAGGGAAGGTCCACCAATGATGGATAGGCCATTCCCCCCCTATCCGTCTCTTGATCTCTCATCCGTTTGTAATGATTCATTCAAGGCATAGACTGCCCACTTCTTTTTCTGATTAGCGCAGGTGTTCGTCAACGATGAAAGCCGCTGAAGATAAGGGATTCGACTTGAGAAAGAGGGCTAGGCCCTGGAGAGGAGGACTTTCAGGGACTGGGGAAGACGGGTGGATGATAGAGCTAAGGGCGGATAAAAGGGTTTCCCATTGGGATTGGGCATAGACGAGCGGCCAGCATTGATCAAAAAATGAACAAAGAAAAACTTCTCCCATCGCATCATTCACCGGTGTAGGATGAAAGATCAGGTCCAGGATTCGAGTCAAATTGACCTTCCCTCTCATCTCAGGGTGAGGCAAGGCGATTTGACTCGAATGTTCGTTTTTCAATATCTCGGCTGCTCCAGAAGTTTGACTAGCTGCTCCTCCGACCCGGAGTGGATTCTAGGGGAAGGGCAGAGCCCCACCTTGATCTTACTGGGGATTCATCACTGGCTAGGGCTTTCGAATAAAAGCATGGGCATCTGCAACTAAGAGGGAGCAGTATATCGTCGATAGAAGAGCCAGGTCAGTACACTTCTATTTGGACTTCTATGGATTCTTTATTCGACTAGAGGGACTCCTAGCAACAAACTTTGATGAAGGGGCCCCCACAGGAGATGCAGGAGCCCCCCCGGATCGACCAATCAATGATAGGCCAGAGGGATGGGCTTCTTCGACTAATCAGTGATCCCTGGCCCTGCCTAAACTAAAAAAGAGATGTCCCTTCAATGAAAGAGGGGATTGGTTGATCGGAAAGCTCAGGCAGGAGTAGGACATTCCATCAAAATCTTTCCGCTAGCTGGTGGTCCTCTCAATTCCCATTTGTTCATCGACAGGTAGGGTGAATTCTCAGGTTACTGATTCTGGTTGTCAAGCGGAATCAGAGGGAG